ACTACCAGAAATTCAATGCGTAATCTCAGCATTCAATGTGTATTCCTGAATAATCTAATTTTTCAATTATTCAACCATTTCATTTTACCAAGTTCAACGTTAGCCAGATTAGTCAACATTTATATGTTTCGATGCAACAACAAGATGTTATTTGTAACAAGTAGTTTTGTTGGTTGGTTAATTGGTCACATTTTATTCATGAAATGGGTTGGATTGGTATTATTCTGGATACGGCAAAATCATTCTATTCGATCTAATAAGTACCTTGTGTCAGAATTGAGAAATTCTATGGCTCGAATCTTTAGTATTCTCTTATTTATCACCTGTGTCTACTATTTAGGCAGAATGCCGTCGCCTATTGTCACTAAGAAACTGAAAGAAACCTCAGAAATGGAAGAAAGGGGAGAAAGTGAGGAAGAAAGCGATGTAGAAACAACTTCCGAAACGAAGGAGACTAAACAGGAACAAGAGGGATCCGCCGAAGAAGACCCTTCCCTTTGTTCGGAAGAACAGGAAGATCCGGAAAAAATAGATGAAACGGAAGAGATCCGAGTGAATGGAAAGGAAAAAACAAAGGGGGAATTCCACTTTCACTTTAAAGAGACATGCTATAAAGATAGCCCAGTTTACGAAGATTCTTATCTTGATAGGTATCAAGATAATTGGGAATTGGGAAGACTTAAAGAAGAGAAAAATGAAAAGACTTATTTCTGGTTTGAAAAACCTCTTGTAACTTTTCTTTTCGATTATAAACGATGGAATTGTCCATTGCGATATATAAAAAATGATCGGTTTGAAAATGCTGTACGAAATGAAATGTCACAATATTTTTTTTATACATGTCCAAGTAATGGGAAAAAAAAAATATCTTTTACATATCCACCTAGTTTATCGACTTTTTCGGAAATGATAGAACGAAAAATGTCTTTGTACACGACAAAAAAATTATCCCATGAAGACCTGTATAATTATTGGGTTTATACCAATGAACAAAAAAAATAATAAAAATATTGATACATAAAAAAAATATAAAAATAAATAAGACGAGATTCGTCCCCCCCCCATATATCTGATACCTTCACCTATAAGGGAACTTGTAAGGCCAACTCCATTTGTAATTCCATCAATTATATGTCTATCAAAAAACTGAGTTAGCTCGGTTAATCTTCTTATACCCATGACTAAAACCCTAGTATAAAAAATATCTATGTAACCACGATTATATGACCAATTGTATATAACACTTTTTATTTGGTCCAAGATAATTCTCTTAGGGCTCCCTTTTACAAATGAATTGATTAAGTCCAAATTCTGGAAAAATGAATAAACAGACCCATATAAAATATATGCTATGAATAATCCGAAAATAGCTATACTTACTGAAAAAATTGAATTTGTAAAAAATTCATACCAATTCACAGAATAATTCGAATTTGGATGTAAAAGATTTTGGGATGGGGTTAACCATTTCGATAATATATCAAAATCCATTACTTCTTGATCAAAAGAAATTCCTATTGATCCAACGAACAAAGTAAATAGTACCAATACAAGCAGAGGAAATAGCATAGTATTGTCTGATTCATGAGGATACGTGGAAGTATATTTATTTCCAAAGTAAGTACTAAAGTATCGTATCTTATCATTATCAATAATTTTATATGTATCTTTTGAAAAAAAGTAAACCTTATTATTCATTGTTGATAAAAGTAAATTTTTATTGAATGTTTTTGGTGCTTCTTTTCCCCATAGAGATATTGAATAGAACAAATTATTTTTAGTGCTACTGTGATTTTGAAAATAAACGCGCAAATACCCATCAAAGGTAAGTAAATATACCCGAAACATATAAAATGCGGTTAATCCTATTGTAAAATAAGGTATTATTGCAAAAATTGGTGAATATAACCAACTATCATTAAGAATTTCATCTTTGGACCAAAAACAAGCAAGAGGTGGAATACCACAAAGAGAAAGTGTACCTAATAAAAAAGTAGTTCTTGTAATTGGAACATATCTTGTTAAACCACCCATAAGAACCATATTCTGACTTTTTTCTGGTGAATATCCAACAATAGGTTCCATTGAATGAATAATAGATCCAGATCCCAAAAACAATAAAGCTTTAGAATAGGCATGAGTGATCAAATGGAATAAAGCCGCTCGATAAGAACCTATACCTAGAGCTAACATAATATAACCTAATTGAGACATTGTAGAATAGGCTAAACTTCTTTTAATGTCTCTTTGAGCAAGAGAAAAAGTAGCTCCTAATAGTACTGTTATTACACCCAGTAAAGAAATGAAATTCATTATATAAGGTATGTCTATGAAAAGAGGAATAAGCCGAGCTACAAGAAAAATTCCTGCTGCTACCATAGTAGCAGCGTGTATAAGGGCCGAGATAGGAGTAGGTCCTTCCATGGCATCAGGTAACCATACGTGGAGGGGGAATTGTGCAGATTTAGCAACTGCACCGACAAATAATAAAGAGGCACACAAAGTAGCAAATAAGGAACTGACCCCATTATTATGGATCAAGTTATTAGCTATTTCGAACAAATCCCGAAATTCCAAACTACCTGTTATCCAATAAAGACCTAAGATTCCTAATAATAAACCAAAATCTCCTACACGATTAGTTACAAAAGCTTTTTGACAAGCACTTGCGGCAATCGGTCGTGTGAACCAAAACCCTATTAATAAATATGAACACATTCCCACTAGTTCCCAAAAAATATGAATTTGTATCAAATTAGAACTAGTAACTAATCCCAACATGGAAGTATTGGAAAAACTCATATAAGCAAAAAATCTCAAATATCCTTGGTCGTGAGACATATAATTGTCACTATAAATAAGAATCATGACTCCAACAGTAGTAATTAGTATTGACATAATAGAAGTAAGTGGATCGATCAAATACCCAAACTCTAAGGAAAAATCAATATCTATGGTCCAAGACCATAGATATTGATAAATAAAACTTCCATTTATTTGTTGAATAGACAGATTGGCCGAAAACCCCATAGCTATACTTAACAGAAAAATACTAGGAAAAACCCATATACGACGAATATTTTTTGTTGCTTTCGGAATAAGTATAAGTCCAAATCCTATTGACATAGTAACTGTAAGTGGAAGAAAAGGTATTATCCATGCATATTGATATGTATGTTCCATAAGAAAACAAACAAATTGAGATTTTTTTTATAATTAATAATTGTTTCCGATTCACCAATTCTTATCTCTTTCGAAAAGAACAATAAACAATAATAATGAAAAAAAAAAATAATATATATATATAATAAATTATATATATAATTTATTTCTTATTTTATGTTATTTGTTTTTTTATGTTAAATGTTGAAAGTAAAAAAAAACTATTATTCACAGAATAAAGTATAGATAATGATTAAAAAAAACGATCTATTCCGAACAATACATGTCTTTCACATACAACAATAAATAAAAATGAGTAACCCTTTTTTGAATGGCAGTTCCCAAAAAACGTATTTCTATATCAAAAAAACATATTCGTAGGAATATTTGGAAGAAAAAAGGATATTTAACTGCAGTAAAAGCTTTTTCTTTAGCGAAATCGGTTTCTACCGGACATTCAAAAAGTTTTTTTGTGCGACAAACAAATAATAAAGTCTTGGGATAATTGGAATTGACATAGCCCGAAGAACTGAAAATTTTTTAAGATGAACGATTCACATTAATTAATGTATTGAACTACTCAATATTAGTTAGAACTAGCTGCTGTGGTATGTAGAATAAGAGTTTTCTGTATATTGGGTTCTTATTAAGAATAGTATTTTTTCCCTATCCATTAACTTTTCACAATAGAAAAATAGGATTAAGATTTTCTATTGTGAATAGTACAATTGCCATAGAAATTTAAACTCCTTTATTTTGTTATATGCCTAGCCTAAAACTTAATTGGTTTGGTAAATGTTACCTTATTTATATTATATACATATACACAATGAAGAGTATTAATACTTAATGATACTAAAGTATCGGAATCGTTAGAAAAATTCCAAATGGATTTAGTGATGAAATTGTAATACATATGAGATCTTAGTTATTTTATTTTTTTTTTTTCATTGAAAAAGAAATCATCAAAAAAAATAGAAAGAAAACTGAACCTAGGATGATACCAACTAAGGATTATTTTATTGAAGATTCAAATATGAATTTAAACGAGTCTTTTTTCATCGATTCTAATGTTTCCTAAACTATATTGAATCCTTGATTCTTGACGATTCAACATGAAATGAATATTATTATTTCAAGTAAGCCGCCATGGTGAAATCGGTAGACACGCTGCTCTTAGGAAGCAGTGCTAGAGCATCTCGGTTCGAGTCCGAGTGGCGGCATCCTATAAAAGAGACACAATGTATCCTATAATGTATTCAATTTCCGATTTCAATTCTGTAATGGGACACCTTTTTTTATGATATTTGTGACTTTAGAACATATATTAACTAATATCTCTTTTTCGATCATTTCAATTGTGATTACGATTCATTTCATGAACTTATTAGTCTACGAAATCGTAGGATTACGTGATTCATCGGAAAAAGGGATGATAGCCACCTTTTTCTCTATAACAGGATTATTAGTTTCTCGTTGGATTTCCTCGGGACATTTTCCGTTAAGTAATTTATACGAGTCATTAATCTTCCTTTCATGCAGTTTCTTTATTATTCATATAATTTCCAAGAAATTGAACCATAAAAATGATTTAAGCACAATAACTACCCCAAGTACTATTTTTACTCAAGGTTTCGCTACGTCGGGTCTTTCAACTGAAATGCATCAATCCGCAATATTAGTACCTGCTCTACAATCTCAGTGGTTAATGATGCACGTAAGTATGATGTTATTGAGCTATGCAGCTCTTTTATGCGGATCGTTATTATCAATCGCTCTTCTAGTCATTACATTTCGAAACAACATCAATTTTTTTTGTAAAAGCAATAATTTCTTAA